GGTGTTCCATTACAGAATTGAAATCGGAAATTGAATACATTATAGGATACATTGTGTCTCTTTTATAGGATGCCGCCACTCGGACTCGAACCGAGATGCTCTAGCACTGCTTCCTAAGAGCAGCGTGTCTACCGATTTCACCATGGCGGCTTACTTGAAATAATAATATTTATTTCATGTTGAATCGTCAAGAATCAAGGATTCAATATAGTTTAGGAAACATTAGAATCGATGAAAAAAGACTCGTTTAAATTCATATTTGAATCTTCAATAAAATAATCCTTAGTTAGTATCGTCCTAGGTTCAGTTTTAACAATCAACTTTCACGTACTATAAACTAAGTTCCCCCGATACAGTTGAAATTTCGATAGTTTTGCTCTCAGTCGAGGTATAGAATTAAGAATTGTCCTTTTTCTTTCTATTTTTTTTTTGATGATTTGTTTTTCATTTATCCGATTTCATCGGATTCAAAATGAAAAAGATTGATTTTTTTTTTTCATTGAAAAAAAAAATCAAATAACTAAGATCTCATATGTATTACAATTTCATCACTAAATCCATTTGGAATTTTTCTAACGATTCCGATACTTTAGTATCATTAAGTATTAATACTCTTCATTGTGTATATGTATATAATATAAATAAGGTAACATTTACCAAACTAATTAAGTTTTAGGTTAGGCATATAGCAAAATAAAAGAGTTTAAATTTCTATGACAATTGTACTATTCACAATAGAAAATATTAATCCTATTTTTTTTTCTATTGTGAAAAGTTAATGGATAGGGAAAAAATACTATTCTTAATAAGAGCCCAATATACAGAAAACGCTTATTCTACATACCACAGCAGCTAGTTATAACTAATATTGAGTAGTTCAATACATTAATTAATGTGAATCGTTCATCTTAAAAAATTTTCAGCTCTTCGGGCTATGTCAATTCCAATTATCCCAAGACTTTATTATTTGTTTGTCGCACAAAAAAACTTTTTGAATGTCCGGTAGAAACCGATTTCGCTAAAGAAAAAGCTTTTACTGCAGTTAAATATCCTTTTTTCTTCCAAATATTCCTACGAATATGTTTTTTTGACATAGAAATACATTTTTTTGGAACTGCCATTCAAAAAAGGGTTACTCATTTTTATTTATCGTTGTATGTGAAAGACATGTATTGTTCGGAATAGATCGTTTTTTTAACTTTCAACATTTAACATAAAAAAAAAAGCAAATAACATAAAATAACAAATAATATATATATATATATTAAATTATATATATTATATATTTTATATATTATATATTTTTTGTTATTTTTTTTCATTATTATTGTTTATTGTTCTTTTCGAAAGAGATAAGAATTGGTGAATCAGAAACAATTATTAATTATAAAAAAAATCTCAATTTGTTTGTTTTCTTATGGAACATACATATCAATATGCATGGATAATACCTTTTCTTCCACTTACAGTTACTATGTCAATAGGATTTGGACTTATACTTATTCCGACAGCAACAAAAAATATTCGTCGTATATGGGTTTTTCCTAGTATTTTTCTGTTAAGTATAGCTATGGGATTTTCGGCCAATCTGTCTATTCAACAAATAAATGGAAGTTTTATTTATCAATATCTATGGTCTTGGACCATAGATATTGATTTTTCCTTAGAGTTTGGATATTTGATCGATCCACTTACTTCTATTATGTCAATACTAATTACTACTGTTGGAGTCATGATTCTTATTTATAGTGACAATTATATGTCTCACGACCAAGGATATTTGAGATTTTTTGCTTATATGAGTTTTTCCAATACTTCCATGTTGGGATTAGTTACTAGTTCTAATTTGATACAAATTCATATTTTTTGGGAACTGGTGGGAATGTGTTCATATTTATTAATAGGGTTTTGGTTCACACGACCGATTGCCGCAAGTGCTTGTCAAAAAGCTTTTGTAACTAATCGTGTAGGAGATTTTGGTTTATTATTAGGAATCTTAGGTCTTTATTGGATAACAGGTAGTTTGGAATTTCGGGATTTGTTCGAAATAGCTAATAACTTGATCCATAATAATGGGGTCAGCTCCTTATTTGCTACTTTGTGCGCCTCTTTATTATTTGTCGGTGCAGTTGCTAAATCTGCACAATTCCCCCTCCACGTATGGTTACCTGATGCCATGGAAGGACCTACTCCTATCTCGGCCCTTATACACGCTGCTACTATGGTAGCAGCAGGAATTTTTCTTGTAGCTCGGCTTATTCCTCTTTTCATAGACATACCTTATATAATGAATTTCATTTCTTTAATAGGTGTAATAACAGTACTATTAGGAGCCACTTTTTCTCTTGCTCAAAGAGACATTAAAAGAAGTTTAGCCTATTCTACAATGTCTCAATTAGGTTATATTATGTTAGCTCTAGGTATAGGTTCTTATCGAGCGGCTTTATTCCATTTGATCACTCATGCCTATTCTAAAGCTTTATTGTTTTTGGGATCTGGA